ACAGGATTCATAGTATCCTTACTAATGATTACAGAGAATTTGAAGATCAAGGGGTTGTTGATAATGCTTCCTTATCAACAGTTAATAATGCTCCCTTATCAACATATATTGACAATGATCGTGTAGCCTCAATACCCCCAGCCGACGAATTGTCTTTTGAATACCCAAAGGCTTCTCCATTGAAAGAAGTTCCTCGATGGTCACGCGAATTGCTCGAGGACGACTTATTTGAACTGCAGAAAAAAGAGGGAGAGGGAGTAGAGCAGGAAAAACGACCAAAAACCCCTATGGATTGTGACATTCGTCCGCTAATATACAAACGGGTGGTCATTTTTAAGGGTAAAAAAAAAGAAGATAAAGAAGATACTAATAAGAAGAAGGATGAAGATAAGAAGAAGGGTGAAGAAACCGAGAAGAGTCAGATTACTACTACTCTTAGTAGTAGTGAGAGTTCTAGGCCGAGTGATGGTGATGGGAGGAAGAAGCCGAGTGATGGTAATGAGAAGAAGGGTGGTTATGAGAGGAAGGTAGAGGAGGACAAAGATATCTCTTTTCTACGTTTTCCATACCTATCGAACTTTACTCGAGGTCTAATCAGAGGATCCATGCGTGCTCAAAGACGTAAAACAGTTATTTGGAACACGCTTCAACCGCATGTACATTCACCACTTTTTGTGGTTTCGGGTCAAATCCGCAACCCTTATTTTGATTTAGATTACGCGAAGGGTCGCTTTTTTAGAGCTTTGAAATCCCTTGGATTTTATAGAAGCTGGATGGGTACAGAATCGGAACTTAGGAAGTTCGATAGCAGATCAAAATACGTAGTACAAAGAATGAAACAAAGTGAGGAGGACGAGCGTATAGCAGTATCACAATTTTGGGATTTGCATCCATGGGCTCAAGGAACAAGAGGGTTGCTGTTATTAACTCAATCCTTTTGGAGAAAATACATCAAATTACCTTTCTTGATAATAACGAAAAATATTGGACGTATGTTATTATTGCAATTCCCCGAGTTCTATGAAGATTTTCTGGATTGGAATAGGGAAATGCATGTTAAATGTACTTATGAGGGTATTCCATTTTCAGAAAACGAATTTCCAGAAAATTGGCCAACATTTGGTATTCAGATAAAAATTATGCATCCTTTTAGTGTGAAACCTTGGCGAGGAGCTAAGGTACAAGGCGGTTATTGGGATCCAAAAAGCGACCATGGCCATTCTGGTTTTTTAACCGTTTTTGGAAAGATAGCGGAAAAGCCTTTTGGTTCTCCACGACTAGAACCTTCTTTTTTTGAACCCGTTGTGAATGACTTAGAAAAAAAATATAGAAAAGTAAAAAAAAAATGGTTTCGAGTTCAAAAAATTTTAAAAATAAAAGTCAACCCGTTTCTAATAATTCTCAAAGAAAAAACAAAGGGTGTTCTAAAACTAGTAAAGAAAAACAAAGGGGAAGAAAGATACGAAATTCTAAATAAAGAGTTGAATGAAAAAAATGCCATAAGTAATCAAAATACGGAAGAATTGATTATTCAATCCACAAAGAATTTCCTTATCGAAAAGGAAATCCAAAATCTTATTGATAGAAGAATCACAACCAGCAATCAAATAGAACAGATTAAAAAGGACAAAAAAGAACTCATTTTCACTCAAGATCTAAATAGTATTAGTCCTAACAATACAAATTGGAATGATAAAAAACAAAAATTATGGAAAAAGATTTTGCCAATATTAAAAAAAAGAAGTATCCGATTAATACGTAAATTACCATATTTTATAAAATATTTCATTGAAAAAATGTACATGGATCTATTTCTATATATCATTAACATCCTCAGGATCAATATAGAACTTTTAGTTGAATCTAGAATCATTTCCAGTAGAGAAAAAAGAAATCAAGAAGAAATTGATAGCGGTGAAACAAACAGGATTCCCTTTATTTTGACTATAAAAAACCTTTTTTCCAATCCTTTTTCTAATTCGAATACTAATAGAAGCGATAATTTCAATATTTATCGTGACTTACCTTCCTTGTCCCAAGCATATGTATTTTACAAACTATCACAAACTCAATTTAGTAACAAATCCTGCTTGAGACCTGTGCTTCAATATGATGGGACTCGTCTTTTTCTTAAGGATAAAATCAAGAATTTTTGCGAAAGACAAGGAATATTTGATCCCAAAACAAAGCATAATCAAATGGATAAGTCTATAAGAAATCAATGGAAAAACTGGTTAAAGGGCCATTATCAATATAATTTATCTCATACGAAATGGTCTCAATTAAAATCGAAATGGTGGAAAAAGAAAGCCAATAAAGAGAAACGTTGTACAATTCAAAATAAAGAGAAAAACGCATCAAAGAAAAAGAATTTGCTTCCTAATCGTTTTTTCGGACTGAGCAGTCCAAAAGCAAAATTTCAAAAAACTTGCAGATATGATCTTCTATTACATAAATATCTATCACATACATATATAAACTATGAAAACGGAGGGGATTCCCATATTTATGGATCCGCATTAAAAGGAAATAGAAATCAAGAATTTCCATATAATTTGAATGTAGAGAAACCCCAATCACTTTATGGACTAGTAAATATTAGTGATTATCTAGAACATTATCTAGAATCTCATTATGTACTTCTTAGAAAGGAGTTTGAGAGCAAATATTTCCATTGTGAAATTCTCGATACTACAAAGACTCTTGGTGCTGCCCTGGCCCGTGAGGAGTTTGTGGCGAATATGAATGAAGATGATAAGAATGAAATCAATTTTTATGAAAAACTTGAGAAGAAGGATGGTTTCTCCGTGACGAAAAAAAGAAACTTGTTTGATTGGATGGGAATGAATGAAGAAAGGTTCTGTCATACTAATCATCAGATATTACGAGAAACCCCGTTCCTCCCAGAATTCATAACACTTGCTTATACATATTATCGATATAAAAGGAACCCGTGGGTCATACCAATTAAATTACTTCTCAATTTGGATGAAACCAATTTGGATGAAACCAATTTGGATGAAATCAATTTGGATGAAAATGGAAAGATTAGTGAAAATCCAAATCTTAAGAGAAATGAACAAAAGGATATTCATATATCTAAAATCAAAGATTTGGAAATTCCTGTTCAAGCAAATTCTAAAAAAGCAAATGGGACAGAATCAGAGAAAAGCAAAGAAGGAGAGAACAAAAGCCCGGAGAGGGAAGCAGTGGAAACGTTCGCGATAAACTTTTTATTGTATCAACTACGACGGGATCATGGCTTGGGTACACGAATGCGCGAGAATCTGAAGACATGCTGTTATCTGCTTAGATTACCAGAAAATAGAAGCATAAAGAAACCCGGATACCTTGTATCCTTTATTAGAAGACACGAGTTCGATCTGTACCTAATGGAACCCATATCTCCTGCGCAACGGATCGAAGAGGGGGAATTCATTATCGAACCACTTCGTTTTTTTACAAAATGGAATCCAGAATCGATTATTTATCAAATGATAAGTATTGACTTGCTCCATAAGAGTAAATACCAAACGAATAATGAATCGATAAAACAAAAAGATGTTGATAAGAATGATTTTAAGAAATCAATGGAACAAGGATATAACAGTCTACTTGGAAATGAAAATCCAAATTCTTACGATTTTCTCATTCCTGAACATATTCTATCCACTAGACATCGTAGAAAGTTGAGAATTCTAAATTGTTTAAATTCCCGGAATCGAAATGGTTTGAATGAGGTTTTGGGATTTGGTAATGAAAACAACGTAAAGGGCTGCGGACAATTTAGGAATGAGGATAGTTATCCTCATCTAAATACAAATAAATTACTCAAATTGAGATTGTTTCTTTGGCCCAATTTTCGATTAGAAGATTTAGCTTGTATGAATCGATATTGGTTTAATACCAATAATGGAAGTCGTTTTCCTATGTTAAGGATACGTATGTATCCACGATTCCCAATTAATTGAGAATAGATGATATTGATTTAATATTATATCAAGCAGATCTAGAAATGAATCCGCGGAATTCCGTGAGGTACAAATAAATCATTCTAATTCTATAAGAATTTCTTATGTTTTTTATCCAAATCCAATTTCAAATTGGATTTGGATAAAAAAGAAATCACAGTTTTTGTGTGTACCTGATTCAAATTAGAGATCTTATTAGATTAGAGAGATTATTAAGAGATAGTATTAAATAGATATTTTAAATATCTATTATGAAATTCGATTATGAAATTCATTATTATTCGATTTTGGATTCCTGATTATTATTCCTGATCGGTAAATTGAAATTAGAAAGTTATATATATATAACTTTCTAACTTTCTTATCACTTTCTAACTTTCTTTCTTTCGTTTATGATCAAAAAAGCATTCATCTCAGCAATTCCACAAGAAGAAAACAGGGGATCCGTCGAATTTCAAGTATTCTGTTTTACCAATAAAATAGAGAGACTTACTTCACATCTAGAATTGCACAAAAAAGATTTTTCATCTCAGAGGGGCCTTCGAATAATTCTGGGAAAACGCCAACGGTTGCTAGCGTATTTAGCAAAGACAAATGGAGTACGCTATCAAAAATTAATAAGTCAACTGAATATTCGAGAGCAAAAAACTCATAACTTTCATTGAAAAGAAATCAATTTCTTCGATTTCGATTTTTCTTATTATGTATTATTCATTTTTTGAGAATCGTTTAGTAGTATTTTGATTAGTATTCAAAAAGTACTATTAAATTAGAAATAAGAATTATTGGATTTTCGATTATTTTATGAACAAAACAAGGTTCATAAAATAATGAATTGAATCGGGGAAAAATATATGACTGTACCGGCTACAAGAAAAGATCTCATGAAAGTCAATATGGGTCCTCAGCACCCATCAATGCATGGTGTTCTTCGACTAATTGTTACTCTCGATGGTGAAGATGTTATTGACTGTGAACCTGTATTGGGTTATTTACACAGGGGAATGGAAAAAATTGCGGAAAATCGAACAATTATCCAATATCTTCCTTATGTAACACGTTGGGATTATTTAGCTACTATGTTCACAGAGGCAATAACTGTAAATGCACCAGAACAATTGGGAAATATTCAAGTACCTCAAAGAGCCAGCTATATCAGAGTCATTATGCTAGAATTGAGTCGTATAGCTTCTCATCTGTTATGGCTTGGTCCTTTTATGGCGGATATTGGTGCACAGACTCCCTTCTTTTATATTTTCAGAGAGAGAGAATTGATATATGATTTATTCGAAGCTGCTACAGGGATGCGAATGATGCATAATTATTTCCGTATCGGAGGAGTAGCTGCTGATCTACCTCATGGCTGGATAGATAAATGTTTCGATTTTTGTGATTCTTTTTTAAAAGAAGTTACCGAATATCAAAAACTTATAACCCGCAATCCCATTTTTTTGGAACGGGTTGAAGGGGTAGGTATTATTGGTGGAGACGAAGCAATAAATTGGGGTTTATCAGGACCAATGTTACGAGCTTCCGGAATCCAATGGGATCTTCGGAAAGTGGATGATTATGAGTGTTACAATGAATTCGGTTGGGAAGTTCAATGGCAAAAAGAAGGGGATTCACTAGCTCGTTATTTAGTACGAATCAATGAAATGACGGAATCCATAAAAATTATTCAACAAGCTCTGCAAGGAATTCCTGGAGGACCCTATGAAAATTTAGAAGTACGACGTTTTGATAGAACAAAAAATTCTGAATGGAATGATTTTGAATATCAATTTATTAGTAAAAAACCCTCACCAAATTTGGAATTATCAAAACAAGAACTTTATGTGAGAGTAGAAGCTCCAAAGGGAGAATTAGGAATTTTTATGATAGGAGATCAGAGTGTTTTTCCTTGGAGATGGAAAATTCGTCCACCAGGTTTCATCAATTTGCAAATTCTTCCTCAGCTACTTAAAAGAATGAAATTGGCTGATATCATGACAATACTAGGGAGTATAGATATCATTATGGGGGAGGTTGATCGCTGAAATGATAATTGACAACACGGAAGTACAAGCTATTAATTCTTTTTCTGGATCAGAACTCTTAAAAGAGGTCTATGAGCTCATATGGGTCCTTGGCCCTATTTTGATTCTGATATTAGGAATTACTGTAGGTGTACTAGTAATTGTTTGGTTAGAAAGAGAAATATCCGCAGGAATCCAACAACGTATTGGGCCTGAATATGCGGGCCCATTAGGAATTCTTCAAGCGTTAGCAGATGGAACAAAATTACTTTTTAAAGAGGATATCCTCCCTTATAGGGGAGATATTCAATTATTCAGTGTTGGGCCAGCTATAGCAGTAATATCAACTTTACTAAGTTATTTAGTAATTCCTTTTGGATATCGGTTCGTTTTATCTGATCTCAGTATAGGGATTTTTTTATACTTTTATACTTTTACTTTTCGAATTTGATTTAGAATCGATTTAGAAGAATCCATTTGGAATAAGAAATTGGATTTCGGAAATCTTATTTATTTTCCTTTATCAAATTGATATTTCATTTATGAAATTTCGATTTCGAAAAAAAAAAAGAATGGAATTTTGAGTAGTTGAATGATAATTGACTTTTCGTTTCTAATTAACAAATCCTTTTTTTGAAAGATCTAGTTTGAATTATCATGAGAAAATGACAAAAATACGATTCTTAATGGGCTGATTATAGACTCAAAAAATGAATTAGGAAAAAAATAGATAGATAATAAAATAAATAAAAAAAGAGATAGGACGAGATTCGCCCGCCTCCAATATATTTTAACCCCTCTCCTAGAAAAAAACTTGCAATACCAGTACCGTTTATAATTCCATCAATTACCCATTTATCAAAAAAAGAAGTTAATTGGGATAACTCTCTTATATTTCTGGTAAAGAGTCTTGTATAAAACAAATCTATATAACCTCGATTATATGACCAATTATATATCACATTAATTGTTGGATCCAATACAATTCTCTTAGAACACATTTTTCCAAAAGAGTTGATTAAGTGAAAACTTTTGAAAGATGAATAAATGGATCCATAAAAAAGGGATGCTATGGATATTCCAAAAAAAGCTATACTTACTGAAGAAATTGCATTTGTTAGAAATTCATACCAATCCCCCAAAGAATGGGAATTTGTATGAAAAAAGTTTTTCGTTGGAGTTAACCATTTTGATAGTAAATCCAAGTCGATTATTCTTTGATCAAAGGGAACTCCAATGAATCCAACGAACAAAGTAAATAGGACCAACACAAGCATTGGAAATAACATAGTATTATCGGATTCAAGAGGGTAGATAGGGGTAGGTTTTTTTCCAAAATTAGTACTAAAATGCCACATCTTGCTTATTCCACCGCCATCCGCTTTATACCTATTTCTTGAAAAGAAGGAAACCTCTTCATTACTGTTTGTTCTTAATAAAAGTAAATTATTTGGAATGCTTTTTGGTGCTTTTTTTCCCCACAAAGATATTGAATATAGGGAACTGTTTGGAATTCCACTGACATTTTTTAAATGAACATATAAATATCCCTCAAAAGTAAGTAAATAGATCCGAAACATATAAAATGCGGTTAACCCCGCCGTGAAAAATGCTATTATTGCAAAAATGGGTGAATACAACCAACTATCATTAAGAATTTCATCTTTTGACCAAAAACAAGCAAGAGGTGGAATACCACAAAGAGAAAGTGTACCTAAGAAAAAGGTAGTTTTGGTAACCGGAACATATTTTCTTAACCCCCCCATAAGAGCCATATTCTGGCTTTTATCTGGTGAATAGCCAACAAGGGGTTCCATTGAATGAATAATGGATCCGGACCCCAAAAACAATAATGCTTTCGTATAGGCATGAGTAATCAAATGAAATAAAGCAGCTCGATAAGAACCCATACCCAGAGCTAACATAATATAACCCAATTGAGACATTGTAGAATAGGCTAAACCTCTTTTAATATCTCTTTGGGCAAGGGCCAAAGTAGCTCCTAATAGTAGTGTTATTACACCGATAAAAGAAATGAAATTCATGATGTAAGGGATAACTGTGAAAAGCGGAAGAAGCCGAGCTACAAGAAAAATTCCCGCCGCTACCATGGTAGCAGCGTGTATAAGAGCTGAAATAGGAGTAGGTCCTTCCATGGCATCGGGTAACCATACATGAAGGGGGAATTGTGCAGATTTAGCAACTGCACCGAGGAATAATAGGAAAGCACATAGAGTAGCAAATAAGGAATTGACCCCATTATTATGGATCAACTTATTAAATGTTTCGAACAAATCCCGAAATTCGAAATTGCCCGTCATCCAATAAAAACCTAGGATTCCTAATAATAATCCAAAATCCCCTACACGATTAGTTAGAAAAGCTTTTTGACAGGCATTTGCTGCAATTGGTCGTGTAAACCAAAACCCTATTAACAAATAGGAACACATTCCTACCAGTTCCCAAAAAATATAAATTTCTAGCAAATTCGAACTAATAACTAACCCCAACATGGAGGCGTTGAAAAAACTCAGATAAGAAAAAAATCTTAAATATCCCTGATCGTGAGACATATAATTGTCACTATAAATAAGAACTATGAGTCCAACGGTAGTTATTAATATTAACATAATGGAAGTAAGTGAATCGATTAAGTACCCGAACTCTAATGAAAAATCATTATTAATAGTCCAAGACCATAGATATTGATAAATCAAACTTCCATTTATTTGTTGAATAGAGAAATTGACTGAAAAAGCTAAAGCTATACTTAGGAATAAAATACTATAGAAGGCCCATATACGACGAATCCTTTTTGTTGCTGTTGGAACAAGCAGGAGTCCAAACCCTATTGCCATCGTAACAGTAAGTGGAAGTAAAGGTATTATCCACGCATATTGATATGTATGTTCCATAATAAAACGAATTTTTGATTTTTTTATTCTTAGGAATTGTTATTATCTCCAATTAACTAATTCTTATATCTTTTATAAGGTATTTTATAAGGTATAAGGAACAAAGATAAAAGAAATCAATAAAAAAAGATAGGAAAAAACGTAACCATTTTGATTCTTAATTATTCAACTTTTCTCATATTTTTCAAAATTGACAAAGTTCCCGTTTGGTTGGTCAAAGAATATGACCGAATGATTATTATTTAGTTATTAACTATAAAAAGAAAGTTTTTTTATTGATATAGGGAATATGCTATTTTTTCTGATTGGATTATTCTGATGATTTCTAACAGTATAGTATAGTAAAAAAATAGTTATACAAAAAAAGAATACTTAGTTCAAATATTATAGGTGTGCTATCTGTTAATATAGCTATCCGTTAATATAATAATGGGGTTCAACCAAATAAGGAAACCTTATGCTTATTGTCAATCTTATGGTATTCTTTATCTTACTTCGCAATAGTACATTACTAAGATGATTCTTATTTTGTTTAATAGATTCATTACTAATCTTAAATGAAATTCAATTGATTTACGGCCAAAGATTCTAAATTTTCTTAATTAATAGGAAAAAGAATATGAATTAATAGGAAAAAGAATATGAATTTTTTTATTACAATATTTTTGTATTTTTGTTCCAACCCAATATAGAATTTTCTAAATTCTATTAAATTCTTAAATTCTATATAATTCTAATTGTTTAAAAAGAGATCCTTATTGCAATTCTACGGGGGTTCTTAATCTTTTTGATTTCATTTAACAAATGAAATTCAATTTACAATATTTACTAAATGAGATACGAGTTCCAAACAGAATCTTTTTCATTTGATTCTGAATTTCCTATTTGATTCTGATTTCATTCTTATTTCATAAAGAACAATAAAGAACAATGAATTTGTTTTATGTTAGTGGTTTATCCCTATAAGGATTCAAGTGAGATTAGAAAGCTATTAATCAGTACAAACGGGTTTTGATTCAATCTATGGATAGAAATTAGAAATGCAAAAAACAAAAAAAAAAAGTAGAAAGAATTATTAGAGAGTTTTTTTAGCTAGTCAATATTCTCTTCAAATTTACTAGTATTACATTACCCTTATAGCATTACCTAGTATATTATAGAGAAAATGATCATTCTTAAAAAGCGATTTGATTTTGATTTATTTCGCTTTCTATCTTATGAAAAAAAGAAAAAGCGACCCCACCATCCCATTATCTATGAAAGAAGTATAGATAATGAATAAAAAGAGCAATCGGTCAATACATGTCTTTCACATACAACAAGAAAACTGAATAATCTCTTTCCATTTCTATGGCGGTTCCAAAAAAGCGTACTTCTATGTCAAAAAAACGGATTCGTAAAAATATCTGGAAGAAAAAAGGATATTTTGCCGCCGTTAAAGCTTTTTCGTTAGCGAAATCGGTTTCGACGGGAAATTCAAAAACGGTTTTTGTGCACGAACCAAATAAATTTTTTGTACGCCGAAAAAAATCTTTGCCTACGCGAAAACCCAAACCTTTTTCTGTGCGAAAACGAAATAAATAAGAAAGTCTTCGGCTTAGTTTCTTGGGCCTAGCTTAATGACTAGAAAAAGTGAATTAAATGATTCCTGTTAACGTTTCCCATTTTGGAATTCAATAGAAAAGAAATAAAAAGGGGTTCTTGTAATATCTTGTAATATCTTGGAATATAATATATGGAATAAGAATTTGGAATATGTGTGTTCTTTCTCTACTTTTCACAATTGTTATTAACAATTGTGAAAAGTAGAGTCAAATTCCAATAGAAAGTGAAAACTCTCTGTTCTTTATATAGTTTGTTCTCCATAGAGAAATGAAACCCAATATACAACGGATTTCATAAAAAAATCTTACCAGAAATCATGTGAACAATAAGGAATTCCATCATTGATACAATTTAATGAGGCCAAGCTATAAAAAAAGACTTCGGTAAATTCTATGCATTTCTTTTTTTCATTGCAAATATTTGACGATTTCCTAAACTATCTTGCTTTGAATACTTCAATCTTGACGATTCAAAATGTACGAGTTATTATTATTTCAAGCAAGCCGCCATGGTGAAATCGGTAGACACGCTGCTCTTAGGAAGCAGTGCTAGAGCATCTCGGTTCGAGTCCGAGTGGCGGCATCCTTATAGAATATAAAAATAGAAAAGGAAAAAATAGAAAAGGAGCGCAAGATATTCTATAATGTATTCAATAATCAATTCCTTATTTAGATTCTTGAATTGGATTATCTTTTTTATATGATATTTCTAACTTTCGAACATGTATTAACTCATATATCTTCCTCGATTATTTCAATTGTTATTATCATTCATTTGATGACCTTATTATTTCATGAAATTGAAGGACTCTGGAATTCGTCACAAAAGGGGATGATCATTACTTTTTTATCGATAACAGGATTATTAGTTATTCGTTGGATTTATTCGGGACATTTTCCATTAAGTAATTTATATGAATCATTAATGTTCCTTTCGTGGAGTTTCTTCATTATTCATATGATTCTTTATTTTAGAAATCATGAAAAGCAAAATGATTTAAGCACAATAAGCGCGCCGAGTGCTATTTTAACTCAGGGCTTCGCCACTTTGAGTCTTTCAACCGGAATACATCAATCGGCGATACTAGCACCTGCTTTGCAATCTCAGTGGTTGATGATGCATGTAAGTATGATGTTGTTGAGTTACGCAGCCCTTTTAGTTGGATCCTTATTTTCAATTGCTCTTTTAGTCATTACATTTAGAAAAAACATCCATTTTTTTTCTAAGGGCAATAATTTCTTAATTCGTTCCGTTTTATTTGACGAAATTCACGTGAATGAGAAAAGAACTCTTTTCCAAAATATGGGTTTTCTTTTATTTCCAAACTATTATAAATATCAATTAACTAAAACATTGGATTCTTGGAGTTCTCGTGTTATTAGTCTAGGATTTACCTTTTTAACCATAGGAATTCTTTCTGGAGCAGTATGGGCTAATGAAGCGTGGGGATCTTATTGGAGTTGGGACCCTAAAGAAACTTGGGCTTTTATTACTTGGATCATATACGCTATTTATTTACATACTAGAACAAACCCCAATTTGCAGGGTATGAATTCAGCAATTGTAGCTTCTATAGGATTTCTTATAATTTGGATATGTTACTTTGGTGTCAATCTATTAGGGATAGGTCTACATAGTTATGGTTCATTTGCACTCCCATCTAATTGAGTATTGAGTAAACTGCTTAAAGAATATCTGAGAGAATCCCTCTACATCACTCTCACGTATAAGGAAATTTGGTGTGAGTTTTTGATAATCATTTAACTCCATTTCATCGCTCAGTAAAATAAATGGGATTAAATGATTATCAAAAACTCGAAACACATATTTTAATTCACTTTACTTTATTTCTCATTGCACAATGAACTTTTTTTAAAATGACAAATCATATAATCATCTTTGACTTGACTTGAATTGAAATTCAATTCATTCAGATTATCTATAAAAAGAATTAGATAGAATAGCTTGTACCTTATCAACTGATAGTGAGAAAACAAAATCAGGATAAATACCGATTGCTATGATGGGAAGAAAGATACAGATTGAAACAAATAGTTCTCGTGGTCCAGAATCCACAAAATAAGACTTGGGAACATTAAACAACTTGTATCCATAGAACATCTGGCGTGACATAGATAATAAATAAATAGGAGTTAATATCATTCCAATTGCCATTCCAAAAGTAATTAGTATTTTTGGCATTAAAAGATATTTGGGACTGGTAATTATTCCAAGGAATACTATTGATTCCGCAACAAAACCACTCATTCCCGGCAATGCAAGAGAAGCCATAGAAAAAGTACTGAAGAGGGTAAAGAATTTTGGCATTGGGATGGATATCCCCCCCATTTCGTCAAGATAAATAAGATGTATTCTATCACAGCTTGTACCCCCTAAGAAAAAAAGGGCAGCCCCGATAAATCCATGAGACAATAATTGTAAAAGGGCTCCGTTGAGTCCTGTGTTTGTTATGGAACCAATTCCTAGAATTAGAAAACCCATATGAGATACGGAAGAGTAGGCTATTCTCCTTTTTAAATTACGTTGACCAAAAGAGGTTGAAGCTGCATAAATTATTTGTACCGTTCCCACTCCCACCAACCACGGAGAAAATATCGAATGAGCATGGGGTAAAAATTCCATATTGATACGAATCAATCCATATGCTCCCATTTTTAATAAGATTCCGGCCAAAAGCATACATGTACTATAATGTGCCTCTCCGTGGGTATCTGGTAACCATGTATGTAGGGGTATAATCGGTGATTTGACAGCATAAGCAATAAGAAAACCAAAATAGAATAGAATTTCCAAGGCCACAGGATATGATTGATTAGTTAATGCTTCAAAATTCAATGTTGGCCCACCTGAACCGTATAAACCTATGCCTAAAACACCCATTAATAGAAAAATCGAACCCCCCGCAGTGTATAAAATAAACTTTGTAGCTGAGTACAAACGTTTTTTACCCCCCCACATAAATAAAAGTAAGTAAACAGGAATTAATTCTAACTCCCACATCATGAAAAAAAGTAAAAGGTCTCGAGAAGAAAATAACCCTATTTGACCACTGTACATTGCTAACATTAGAAAATAAAACAATCGTGAATCCCGAGTAACCGGCCAGGCCGCTAAAGTTGCTAAAGTAGTGATAAATCCTGTCAGGAAAATGGGTCCTATGGAAAGTCCATCGATTCCTAGTCTCCAGTGAAAATCAAAAATCTTTATCCAGTTGTAATCTTCCTCGAGTTGGATTAATGGGTCGTCCAATTGGAAATGGTAACAGAATACATAAGTCACTAGAAGGAGTTCTAATAGGCATATAGATATAGTATACCACCGAATTGCCTTATTTCCTCTATGGGGGAGAAAAAAAGTTAAGGAACCCGCAAATATCGGAAAAACTACAATTATTGTTAACCAAGGAAAGTCGCTCGTGGTAAAAACAAGATACACTTTGACCATAAAAAACCGTACTCGAGAAACTTTTTTATTCTGAGTACGGATTTTTGTCGGTGAAAAAATAGGAATCAAATCGAATGATTCAAGTGGAATTTTTTGTGACGTATCAATAAGCTAGACCCATACTACGGGTTGTTTCATGCCATAAATAAACACGAACACTCAAAAAATCCGTTGGGCAGGCGGATTCACATCTTTTACAACCTACGCAGTCCTCGGTTCTTGGTGCGGAAGCAATTTGTTTAGCTTTACACCCATCCCAAGGTATCATTTCCAACACATCCGTGGGGCAGGCTCGTACACATTGAGTACAACCTATACATGTATCATAAATTTTTACTGAATGCGACATTGTATCTAGAAATTTTCGTTTTGGAAATCAAATATTTTGATCTGGTAAATAAGTAGTAAATGAATTCTATATTCTAGATACCAGACAAATCGGTGGTTTACCAGAATTTTTGAGAAGAAATTGATTTCTGGATATGTTTACGAGAAAGGCCCAATAAACTTGAATTGTTTATTTCAACAAAGATGACAAATTGTACATGCTAATTGAACTAAAATCAGTAAATATTTGAATTTCTAAGGAAAATATTCATTATTAATAGAAAGTTGTATTACTATTCGATTACGATTAGAAATAATGCAAAATACTAACAATAAAGTATTATTATACACATTCAAATGTGAAAATGAAAAGAATCCATTTTTCATTATATATGACTATAGGATTACGACTATTTATTCAACAAATTCGATTGATTGATACGGGTTGATTTTCTGTTACGATGAATTGACGAAACTATAGCTAGTCCAATTGCCGCTTCAGCAGCTGCAATGGCTATAACAAAAACGGAGAAAATATCTCCTTTTAATTGACGACTGTCGAATAAATCCGAAAATGTTACGAGATTGATATTAACCGAATTTAGTATAAGTTCAAGACACATAAGCGCTCTAACCATATTTCGACTTGTGATCAATCCATAGATACCGATAGAAAATAAATAGGCACTCAAAAAAAGTACATACTCAAACGTCATTGACTAACCCCTCATCAATCTCGATTCATTTCAATCAATATGAATGCACATTTATTCAAACGATTTGATTAAAAAAAATGATAGAACGAAAGAAAATTAAGAACTTTGTTTACCTTATACTATTTTATTTTCTTTTTCTTTCGTTTTTTATTTTATATTCTTATTCTACTTAAACGAAATATGTTTCAATTCAATATGTTATATGTTATGGTGGATATATATATATAGTACATATACATAATATACATATATATAGATAATATACATACATATATATATATATATATAATACATATATTATATGATATCTAAGATATCTAACAATATGTAATAATATGTAATAATAAGCGAGTATTATATAATATGTAATAATAAGTGAATGCTTGAGTGTCATGTTATAATAAGAATACATAACATATAATAAAAAGAAATTTGGAGAATTCCTAATTCTAAGAAATTGTACTTAGTGCTTTATTGACGAGCCATACTAATAGCACCTATCAAAGCAACTAAAAGAATTAGAGAAATTAGTTCAAATGGAAGAAAAAAATCCGTTGCTAAATGAATTCCAATTTGTTGAACATTACTTATTAGATCCTGTTCTATAATTTGGTTTGATCTTGTAGCCCAAATAATCCCATACCATGACGTCTCTAGGATAGTAGTAATTAGCGAAAAAAAAATACTTGTACAAATTAGTGAAGTAAGGCCATTTCCAAGAGTCCAAAGATTGAAATCGTTATAATATTCAGAACGGTTTGTGAACATGACAGCAAATAGAATTAAAACATTTATAGCTCCCACATAAATAAGGAGCTGCGCCGCAGCTACAAAATAGGAGTTCGATAAAATATATAATAAGGATATACAAACAAGAACCAATCCCAAAGAAAAGGCAGAAAAAATGGGATTGGGAAATAAAACAACCCCTAGACCCCCTAATATAACAACTAATCCCAGAAATACTAGAAGGATATCATGTATTGTTCCAGTTAAACCCATTATGTATAAAGTGAGAGATAGATAAGTCAAAATATTTCATGATCTTATTAAATAAGTCCAGGAAAAGAGGAATTCCCTCATTTTTTCTTGTACATAATCCGTTCTTAATTGAATGAAATTCTAATGGAATACGCGTTAATTTAATATGGATAGAGTTATTCTATCAACCCCCCCTTTTGACTTTTATAAAAAAGGAGTTGGAATTGTGTATTTCGAAACCATTCCAACTACTTAGATCATTCCATTTACTTCTATAATACACTTAACTTTCTTTATATAAGATATAAGAATTTTGTATAATTCTAGATAATGTATAATTCTAGATAATATGTATAATATGTATAATTCTAGACAATGATATAATAATAGGTAATAAGACTCTTTTTCTACTTTGTTTATATTTTTGTGTCTAATTTCGAATACTGTGTTATATAATAAAAATAAAAAAAAAATAAAAATTCTATAATAATGCTTATTTGATATCTTATATGAATAGTAGAACATTTCCTAATTCTTATTAAAAATGAAAAAGTAATATGAAAATATGAAAATAATATTCTTAATTAATATGATATTTTATCTTAAGCCATCTATCTTAAATACCATATCCATCTTAAATGGAAAGGGCCCAATCAAAGAGTGACTAAATCAAAAAGTATATTATTATCTCAATTCAATTCGCTCAATTCGAAATTTCAATTGAGAAAATAGAAATGAAAGAGTAATTAGGAACAATCCATAGTTATGATTAATCAAAATTCAAATGAAAAAAAAAGAGTTTGATTTTCTATTATAATTATATTACATTAATTATATTACATTAAACAATTGCTAATTGTTTTTGAATTGAAAGATTTTTCTTTGTCTATTTGGATTTGAGTCGAATTCTTAATAGTTTGAATTGTGTAATCTCCAATTACTGCCATTGGTAATCGGCCCAAAGCAATTTGATTATAATTCAATTCGTGACGATCATAAGTGGAAAGTTCATATTCTTCAGTCATTGATAAACAGTTTGTTGGGCAATACTCCACACAGTTACCACAAAATATACATACTCCAAAATCAATACTATAATTAAGCAATTGTTTCTTTTTCATATCTGTTTTTAATTTCCAATCAACAAGGGGTAGATCTATAGGACATACACGAACACATACTTCACAAGCAATACATTTATCAAATTCAAAATGAATTCGGCCGCGGAAACGCTCCGATGTTATTAATTTTTCATACGGATATTGAATAGTTACAGGTAAACGATTTGCGTGGGATAAGGTAATCATGAAACCTTGACCAATGTACCTTGCGGCCCGTACTGTTTGTTGACCATAATTCATGAATCCAGTTACCATAGGGAGCATATCGTAAATATCTAGGAAATCAAAAAGTGGATGTTTCTTTCTCTTGTTTAAGAGAATTTAGAATATAATTCTTTTTTTCTTTATAGTGAAACAAGTTGGGAGGAGGTTGTCAATAATAAATTACCCAAAGATATAGGTAAAAGAAATTTCCATCCAAGATTTAATAATTGGTCCATTCTCATTCTTGGTAAAGTCCATCTTGTTGTAATAGGAATAAATAGGAACAAATAAGCTTTAACTAACGTAATAAGAATTCCGATTAGAATTCCAAAGACCCCGCTCATATTTTTTATTCCAAAAATATCAGGAATAAAGAAAATGGGTAGAATAGAGAAATTCCACCCTCCTAAGTAAAGAACTGTTACAAATAATGAAGAAACTAATAGATTTAGGTAAGAAGCAACATAAAATAACCCATATTTGATACCTGAGTACTCGGTTTGATAACCCGCTACTAATTCTTCCTCTGCTTCTGGTAAATCAAAAGGTAATCTTTCGCATTCTGCTAAAGAAGAAATTAGAAAAACTAGAAATCCGATAGGTTGTCGCCACAGATTCCATCCCCAAAAACCATATTTTGACTGTGCCTCAACTATATCAACCGTACTTGAACTATTAGATAATCATAGTCGATGATAACATTACTATTCCATCGCTATTCCAAAACCGTACATGAGATTTTCACCTCATACGGCTCCTCTATGGCCACAAATAGATGGAAAGACTACTTCGATCATTAATTCGGCATCCCCTGATATTGAAGGATAAATAGAATAAGGATAGGTCGAAGAGTCCAAAATGAGACCGATGGAATTCTGTCTGCTCGAATCAAAAATCAAAAGGGTGCTTCTGAATTTATCTCGTCCCCTTAGAATCTAAAAATTTCTCTTTCAATAAAATGAAATACTTGTTGTATCAATAGATATTTTACTTGACCCATGTCTTTTGATTACGAAAAAGAATTAAAGACTCGTTCATAAATCCAAATAAGAATTCTTTGACTCTCTCTATTTCTTTTTCTCTCCCTATTTCTATCGAGATATAGAATATATCAATATATAGAAAAAGAAATGAAAAAGAAATAAGGATCCTTTCTTATTCATTCTACATTCCATTATTTCTTTTGTTCCTGTTCTTGTTTCTGATAAGAGGAGGCTGTTCGGAAAAAAAAAAGAAATCAAAAGAAGGGGATTAATTCGTTCTTGATAGTCATTTCGTTAATCAGTGAATAAGAGCATACTCTAGATCGGAATCGTGGATAAGTACTGCTTGATCATTTCTACTAACTTAAAGCACTAAATTATGATTCATTTTATGGAAAAAGACTTTTTTTGCTACTTCCCATTATCTTTATTACTAATCTTTTGTGTATCTTGGTGTTTCTACCCGTTCACTAATTTTGGATTGATCTTGATATGGTAATACATATAAAAAAATAGTATAAAGCCACTGGATCTTTTGCACCCGCTTCAAGATATTAACTAAACCAATCGAAGTCTTGGGGTAAACAGTTTCCACTGTTTCGATTTGCTTCTCTTTTACTCTTGTACATAGGGAATGAGATTTCATCTTCTTACTGCAAATGGATAAGCTGTTTTATTTCACTCATATAACTATCTGGTTTAACTGATTTACCCGAATAATGAATAAAAACATCAAAGGATCTATTCAATCTAGTGAATCCTTTTCCTATTTTCCTATATTAGAAACAAAGAAAAGAAGGAAAAGCCCATCTTATAACGAATCACACGTAGAGATATTGATAACACACATAGAGTTAATGGTATTTCATAACTTATGGATTGAGCAGCAGCTCTTAAACCACCTAAGAAGGAATATTTATTATTAGACCCATATCCTGACATAAGAAGTGCGATAGGGGCAATACTGGAAATAGCGACCCATAAAAAAATCCCTATACTGAGATCAGATAAAACGAACCGATATCCAAAAGGAATTACTAAATAACTTAGTAAAGTTGATATTACTGCTATAGCTGGCCCAACACTGAATAATTGAATATCTCCCCTATAAGGGAGGATATCCTCTTTAAAAAGTAATTTTGTTCCATCTGCTAACGCTTGAAGAATTCCTAATGGGCCCGCATATTCAGGCCCAATACGTTGTTGGATTCCTGCGGATATTTCTCTTTCTAACCAAACAATTACTAGTACACCTACAGTAATTCCTAATATCAGAATCAAAATAGGGCCAAGGACCCATATGAGCTCATAGACCTCTTTTAAGAGTTCTGATCCAGAAAAAGAATTAATAGCTTGTACTTCCGTGTTGTCAATTATCATTTCAGCGATCAACCTCCCCCATAATGATATCTATACTCCCTAGTATTGTCATGATATCAGCCAATTTCATTCTTTTAAGTAGCTGAGGAAGAATTTGCAAATTGATGAAACCTGGTGGACGAATTTTCCATCTCCAAGGAAAAACACTCTGATCTCCTATCATAAAAATTCCTAATTCTCCCTTTGGAGCTTCTACTCTCACATAAAGTTCTTGTTTTGATAATTCCAAATTTGGTGAGGGTTTTTTACTAATAAATTGATATTCAAAATCATTCCATTCAGAATTTTTTGTTCTATCAAAACGTCGTACTTCTAAATTTTCATAGGGTCCTCCAGGAATTCCTTGCAGAGCTTGTTGAATAATTTTTATGGATTCCGTCATTTCATTGATTCGTACTAAATAACGAGCTAGTGAATCCCCTTCTTTTTGCCATTGAACTTCCCAACCGAATTCATTGTAACACTCATAATCATCCACTTTCCGAAGATCCCATTGGATTCCGGAAGCTCGTAACATTGGTCCTGATAAACCCCAATTTATTGCTTCGTCTCCACCAATAATACCTACCCCTTCAACCCGTTCCAAAAAAATGGGATTGCGGGTTATAAGTTTTTGATATTCGGTAACTTCTTTTAAAAAAGAATCACAAAAATCGAAACATTTATCTATCCAGCCATGAGGTAGATCAGCAGCTACTCCTCCGATACGGAAATAATTATGCATCATTCGCATCCCTGTAGCAGCTTCGAATAAATCATATATCAATTCTCTCTCTCTGAAAATATAAAAGAAGGGAGTCTGTGCACCAATATCCGCCATAAAAGGACCAAGCCATAACAGATGAGAAGCTATACGACTCAATTCTAGCATAATGACTCTGATATAGCTGGCTCTTTGAGGTACTTGAATATTTCCCAATTGTTCTGGTGCATTTACAGTTATTGCCTCTGTGAACATAGTAGCTAAATAATCCCAACGTGTTACATAAGGAAGATATTGGATAATTGTTCGATTTTCCGCAATTTTTTCCATTCCCCTGTGTAAATAACCCAATACAGGTTCACAGTCAATAACATCTTCACCATCGAGAGTAACAATTAGTCGAAGAACACCATGCATTGATGGGTGCTGAGGACCCATATTGACTTTCATGAGATCTTTTCTTGTAGCCGGTACAGTCATATATTTTTCCCCGATTCAATTCATTATTTTATGAACCTTGTTTTGTTCATAAAATAATCGAAAATCCAATAATTCTTATTTCTAATTTAATAGTACTTTTTGAATACTAATCAAAATACTACTAAACGATTCTCAAAAAATGAATAATACATAATAAGAAAAATCGAAATCGAAGAAATTGATTTCTTTTCAATGAAAGTTATGAGTTTTTTGCTCTCGAATATTCAGTTGACTTATTAATTTTTGATAGCGTACTCCATTTGTCTTTGCTAAATACGCTAGCAACCGTTGGCGTTTTCCCAGAATTATTCGAAGGCCCCTCTGAGATGAAAAATCTTTTTTGTGCAATTCTAGATGTGAAGTAAGTCTCTCTATTTTATTGGTAAAACAGAATACTTGAAATTCGACGGATCCCCTGTTTTCTTCTTGTGGAATTGCTGAGATGAATGCTTTTTTGATCATAAACGAAAGAAAGAAAGTTAGAAAGTGATAAGAAAGTTAGAAAGTTATATATATATAACTTTCTAATTTCAATTTACCGATCAGGAATAATAATCAGGAATCCAAAATCGAATAATAATGAATTTCATAATCGAATTTCATAATAGATATTTAAAATATCTATTTAATACTATCTCTTAATAATCTCTCTAATCTAATAAGATCTCTAATTTGAATCAGGTACACACAAAAACTGTGATTTCTTTTTTATCCAAATCCAATTTGAAATTGGATTTGGATAAAAAACATAAGAAATTCTTATAGAATTAGAATGATTTATTTGTACCTCACGGAATTCCGCGGATTCATTTCTAGATCTGCTTGATATAATATTAAATCAATATCATCTATTCTCAATTAATTGGGAATCGTGGATACATACGTATCCTTAACATAGGAAAACGACTTCCATTATTGGTATTAAACCAATATCGATTCATACAAGCTAAATCTTCTAATCGAAAATTGGGCCAAAGAAACAATCTCAATTTGAGTAATTTATTTGTATTTAGATGAGGATAACTATCCTCATTCCTAAATTGTCCGCAGCCCTTTACGTTGTTTTCATTACCAAATCCCAAAACCTCATTCAAACCATTTCGATTCCGGGAATTTAAACAATTTAGAATTCTCAACTTTCTACGATGTCTAGTGGATAGAATATGTTCAGGAATGAGAAAATCGTAAGAATTTGGATTTTCATTTCCAAGTAGACTGTTATATCCTTGTTCCATTGATTTCTTAAAATCATTCTTATCAACATCTTTTTGTTTTATCGATTCATTATTCGTTTGGTATTTACTCTTATGGAGCAAGTCAATACTTATCATTTGATAAATAATCGATTCTGGATTCCATTTTGTAAAAAAACGAAGTGGTTCGATAATGAATTCCCCCTCTTCGATCCGTTGCGCAGGAGATATGGGTTCCATTAGGTACAGATCGAACTCGTGTCTTCTAATAAAGGATACAAGGTATCCGGGTTTCTTTATGCTTCTATTTTCTGGTAATCTAAGCAGATAACAGCATGTCTTCAGATTCTCGCGCATTCGTGTACCCAAGCCATGATCCCGTCGTAGTTGATACAATAAAAAGTTTATCGCGAACGTTTCCACTGCTTCCCTCTCCGGGCTTTTGTTCTCTCCTTCTTTGCTTTTCTCTGATTCTGTCCCATTTGCTTTTTTAGAATTTGCTTGAACAGGAATTTCCAAATCTTTGATTTTAGATATATGAATATCCTTTTGTTCATTTCTCTTAAGATTTGGATTTTCACTAATCTTTCCATTTTCATCCAAATTGATTTCATCCAAATTGGTTTCATCCAAATTGGTTTCATCCAAATTGAGAAGTAATTTAATTGGTATGACCCACGGGTTCCTTTTATATCGATAATATGTATAAGCAAGTGTTATGAATTCTGGGAGGAACGGGGTTTCTCGTAATATCTGATGATTAGTATGACAGAACCTTTCTTCATTCATTCCCATCCAATCAAACAAGTTTCTTTTTTTCGTCACGGAGAAACCATCCTTCTTCTCAAGTTTTTCATAAAAATTGATTTCATTCTTATCATCTTCATTCATATTCGCCACAAACTCCTCACGGGCCAGGGCAGCACCAAGAGTCTTTGTAGTATCGAGAATTTCACAATGGAAATATTTGCTCTCAAACTCCTTTCTAAGAAGTACATAATGAGATTCTAGATAATGTTCTAGATAATCACTAATATTTACTAGTCCATAAAGTGATTGGGGTTTCTCTACATTCAAATTATATGGAAATTCTTGATTTCTATTTCCTTTTAATGCGGATCCATAAATATGGGAATCCCCTCCGTTTTCATAGTTTATATATGTATGTGATAGATATTTATGTAATAGAAGATCATATCTGCAAGTTTTTTGAAATTTTGCTTTTGGACTGCTCAGTCCGAAAAAACGATTAGGAAGCAAATTCTTTTTCTTTGATGCGTTTTTCTCTTTATTTTGAATTGTACAACGTTTCTCTTTATTGGCTTTCTTTTTCCACCATTTCGATTTTAATTGAGACCATTTCGTATGAGATAAATTATATTGATAATGGCCCTTTAACCAGTTTTTCCATTGATTTCTTATAGACTTATCCATTTGATTATGCTTTGTTTTGGGATCAAATATTCCTTGTCTTTCGCAAAAATTCTTGATTTTATCCTTAAGAAAAAGACGAGTCCCATCATATTGAAGCACAGGTCTCAAGCAGGATTTGTTACTAAATTGAGTTTGTGATAGTTTGTAAAATACATATGCTTGGGACAAGGAAGGTAAGTCACGATAAATATTGAAATTATCGCTTCTATTAGTATTCGAATTAGAAAAAGGATTGGAAAAAAGGTTTTTTATAGTCAAAATAAAGGGAATCCTGTTTGTTTCACCGCTATCAATTTCTTCTTGATTTCTTTTTTCTCTACTGGAAATGATTCTAGATTCAACTAAAAGTTCTATATTGATCCTGAGGATGTTAATGATATATAGAAATAGATCCATGTACATTTTTTCAATGAAATATTTTATAAAATATGGTAATTTACGTATTAATCGGATACTTCTTTTTTTTAATATTGGCAAAATCTTTTTCCATAATTTTTGTTTTTTATCATTCCAATTTGTATTGTTAGGACTAATACTATTTAGATCTTGAGTGAAAATGAGTTCTTTTTTGTCCTTTTTAATCTGTTCTATTTGATTGCTGGTTGTGATTCTTCTATCAATAAGATTTTGGATTTCCTTTTCGATAAGGAAATTCTTTGTGGATTGAATAATCAATTCTTCCGTATTTTGATTACTTATGGCATTTTTTTCATTCAACTCTTTATTTAGAATTTCGTATCTTTCTTCCCCTTTGTTTTTCTTTACTAGTTTTAGAACACCCTTTGTTTTTTCTTTGAGAATTATTAGAAACGGGTTGACTTTTATTTTTAAAATTTTTTGAACTCGAAACCATTTTTTTTTTACTTTTCTATATTTTTTTTCTAAGTCATTCACAACGGGTTCAAAAAAAGAAGGTTCTAGTCGTGGAGAACCAAAAGGCTTTTCCGCTATCTTTCCAAAAACGGTTAAAAAACCAGAATGGCCATGGTCGCTTTTTGGATCCCAATAACCGCCTTGTACCTTAGCTCCTCGCCAAGGTTTCACACTAAAAGGATGCATAATTTTTATCTGAATACCAAATGTTGGCCAATTTTCTGGAAATTCGTTTTCTGAAAATGGAATACCCTCATAAGTACATTTAACATGCATTTCCCTATTCCAATCCAGAAAATCTTCATAGAACTCGGGGAATTGCAATAATAACATACGTCCAATATTTTTCGTTATTATCAAGAAAGGTAATTTGATGTATTTTCTCCAAAAGGATTGAGTTAATAACAGCAACCCTCTTGTTCCTTGAGCCCATGGATGCAAATCCCAAAATTGTGATACTGCTATACGCTCGTCCTCCTCACTTTGTTTCATTCTTTGTACTACGTATTTTGATCTGCTATCGAACTTCCTAAGTTCCGATTCTGTACCCATCCAGCTTCTATAAAATCCAAGGGATTTCAAAGCTCTAAAAAAGCGACCCTTCGCGTAATCTAAATCAAAATAAGGGTTGCGGATTTGACCCGAAACCACAAAAAGTGGTGAATGTACATGCGGTTGAAGCGTGTTCCAAATAACTGTTTTACGTCTTTGAGCACGCATGGATCCTCTGATTAGACCTCGAGTAAAGTTCGATAGGTATGGAAAACGTAGAAAAGAGATATCTTTGTCCTCCTCTACCTTCCTCTCATAACCACCCTTCTTCTCATTACCATCACTCGGCTTCTTCCTCCCATCACCATCACTCGGCCTAGAACTCTCACTACTACTAAGAGTAGTAGTAATCTGACTCTTCTCGGTTTCTTCACCCTTCTTCTTATCTTCATCCTTCTTCTTATTAGTATCTTCTTTATCTTCTTTTTTTTTACCCTTAAAAATGACCACCCGTTTGTATATTAGCGGACGAATGTCACAATCCATAGGGGTTTTTGGTCGTTTTTCCTGCTCTACTCCCTCTCCCTCTTTTTTCTGCAGTTCAAATAAGTCGTCCTCGAGCAATTCGCGTGACCATCGAGGAACTTCTTTCAATGGAGAAGCCTTTGGGTATTCAAAAGACAATTCGTCGGCTGGGGGTATTGAGGCTACACGATCATTGTCAATATATGTTGATAAGGGAGCATTATTAACTGTTGATAAGGAAGCATTATCAACAACCCCTTGATCTTCAAATTCTCTGTAATCATTAGTAAGGATACTATGAATCCTGTTTCTATTTTTTATGGAATCCGGTGAGTTCTTTCTATTTGTAGAAGTTATTGAATCCTTTCTCGTTGAACTTGAATCCAATTCCTTTAGTTCTCCACGATATGGGCCACTTAAAAAAGGATCATCCTTTTCAGGCAAGTATCCTCCTTCATTCTCATCTTCATTCTCATCTTCATTCTCATCAATGTATAATCTTATCCTTTTTTCTAGCACATCTGGAACAAGACATCCACATTCCCTTTGTTTTTCTATAGCTTTTATTCGATTTATCAATTCATTGTTCAAGTTGTGTTTTGCTTGTTCATTGGTATAAACCCAAGAATTATATAAATCGTTGTTTTCATCAAATGGTTTTTCTGTCGTATACAAAGACATCTTTTGCTCTATCATTTTGAAAAAACTATATAAAATTGGCGGGTATGTAAAAGATATTTTATATTTTCCATCACTAGGGCATGCCGCAAAAAAATATTGTGACACTTCATTTCGTACCGGCTTTTCCAATTCACCCTCCCTTCTTATATATCGTAATGGACGATTCCATCGTTGATAATCAAAAAGAAAAGTGACAAGAGGTTTTTCAACCCGTAAAGCGGGTTCTCGCTTTTTTTGATTTTGATTTTCTAATTCACTTTCAATTTCAAATTCCCAAGGGTCTTGATAAATATCAAGATAAGAGTCTTCATAACTACTCGAGCTTTTTTCATCCTCTTTAGCCCCTTTCATTTTCCTTTGGGAAATTGTTTTTACTTTTACATTATTTTCTCCCTCTTTGTCCTCTTCTTTCTCTTTATCCAACTCTTTGTCCTCTTCGAACCCCCCTTTTTCTACTACAAGTTCTCTCCACTGTTTTTCCATCTCTTCGTTCTCTTTGGCCTTCTCTTTGTCGATCTGGCCGAGCTCTTTTGTCCACCTTTCTTCTAATTCTTTCCCGTTTTTTCCCTGAAACCCCCCCTCTTCGTTTTCCCACACTCCATGCATTTCTTCCTCTCGAATCAATTTTTCTTCTCTTTCCTCGCACATTTTTGCCCACTCTTCGTCCTCTTCTCTCCACTTTTTGTCTACTTCTTTGAACTCCGCCCTCGTTAATTTTTTGTCCATTTTTCTAGTCAAAACAGGGACTGGCATTCTCCCTGAATAGGTGAGAAAGGCGATAAAAAAGAGAACATTAAAGATTTTTGGTAGTGCTAGTTGCAAATCTAGCAAAAAGCGCATACACCTAACCACAAGAAACTTATACCTATTCAAAGGATACCAATTCATCAAACGATCCATAAGATCCATGTTGAAATTTGTACAATAAGCAGTTTCTCGTAGCCAGACTAATAATGAGTGAATTCCTTTAATGAATAGAATCTGACCCATTAACCAGCCAACACAACTCCCTGTTAGAAATAACACCTTGTTGTTGCACCGAAACATATAAATGGTGACTAATCTGGCTAATGTTGGGCTTGGTAAAAGGTAATGGTTGAAAAATTGAAAAATGATATTATGTAGCAATGCACATCGAATGTTGAACTTAGACGTTGATGCTTTCTTCAAGGGTAGAGTCTTTGTTGTTACTCTTCTCACAAGAACGCCAGGGAGATACTCTTGTACTCTCTTAGGATTATAATGTTCGGTATGATTCAGGTAATAAAAGAAAAGATACGGTACAACTAGCGCAGTTATTGTATGCGGTCTACACAATGCTAGATAAAAGGGCGCATAATAAATCGATATGAACATTATGAGTTGCCCTACAATAAAACCTGTTGTTGCTGCTATCTCCTTCTCAGGTCCTTCTTCCCGAGCCGGAGCTCGGAAAA